GCGGGATCCACCAAAAAAAACCCTTCCCTTTATTGGGAAGAAAAGGAGGATCCGGACAAAATAGATCAAACGGAAGAGATCCGAGTGGAAAAAACGTATCCTTTTGAAAAATCTCTTGTAACTTTTCTTTTCAATTATAAGCGGTGGAATCGTCCATCACGGTATATACAAAATAATCGACTTGCACGTTCTATACGAAATGAAATGTCACAATATTTTTTTTATACATGTTTAAGTGATGGAAAACAAACAATATCTTTTACATATCCACCTAGTTTATTGATTTTTTCAAAAATGATAGAACGTAAAATTTCTTTGTACACGACAGAAAAATTTATCCATGAAGACCTATATAATTATTGGGTTTCTACCAATGAGCAAAAAAAGTACAACTTGAGTAATGAATTAATAAGTAGAATAAAAATTATAGAAAAAGAAAAAGTATCTCTTACTCTAGATATACTAGAAAAAAGGACCAGATTATGCAATGATGAGAATAAACAAGAATACTTGCCAAAAGCATATGATCCTCTTTTGAATGGCGCATATCGTGGAAAAATAAACAAATTCTATTCACATACAACCATGAATCATTTAATTACTTCGAAAGAAAATTCCACGAAAATAGTTTGGATAAATAAGCTTCATGGGCTATTTTCTATTTCTAATAATTACCAAGAATTTGAACATGAAAAAAATCCACTTAATGAAAAATCACCATGGAATTATATTATTAATTCGTTAACGTCAATTGATCAATTATCTTTTGAGTACATACCCAATTCTCATTTGAAAAAATCTTCTTTATTGGAAGAAGAAATAAAAAGAAATTCAGAAAATAAAGCAAAATCTTTGAAATCCGTATTCGATATAATTACAACCAATGGAGAAGAAATCATTGAAGAAGGAGAAGAAATCCTTAAAGAAAAAATCATTCAAAAAATTCCTCAACGGTTATACAAACTAACTGAAGAGTTAGAAGCACTAGCACAGGATGAAGATGAAGAAGATGAACATGAGCAACTAATGAAACAAGATCAGGAAATTCGTACAAGAAAAGCCAGACGAGTGGTGATTTATACTGACTACAGCGTGAATCCCGAGACTAACGATGATGAAATAAACGAGTTGGCTTTGATACGTTACTCACAACAACCTGATTTTCGTCGAGGTCTAATCAAAGGATCCTTACGCGCTCAAAGACGTAAAACAGTTATTTGGAACACATTCCAAGCATATGTAAATTCTCCGCTTTTTTTTGATCGAGTAGAAAACATATTTTTTTTTTCTCTTTTAAACAAGATCGATCAAAATATTAAGTCTATTTTTAGGAATTTTGCGAAGAAAAAACCAAAAACGGAATTAAAAATTGACGATTTTGAGAAAGAAAAGATGAAGAAAACTCTGAAGGCTCTCGATGAAAACGAGAAGAAGAGAGAAGAAGAAAATGAACGAATGGCAATAGCAGAAATTTGGGATAGCGTTATATTTGCTCAAGCAATAAGAAGTTTGATACTCCTGATCCACGCTTTTCTTAGAAAAAACATTATATTGCCTTCATTGATAATAGCTAAAAATGTTGGACGTATGTTATTATTCCAATACCCCGAGTGGTATGAGGATTTTAAGGACTGGAAGAGTGAAATGCATGTTAAATGTACGTATAATGGTATTCCACTATCAGAAACAGAATTTCCTCAAGATTGGTTAACAGATGGTCTTCAGGTAAAAATTCTATTTCCTTTCCGTTTAAAACCTTGGCGAAGATCTAAACTACGATCTCATCATGGAGATCCAATGAAAAAAAAAGTAAAACAAGAAAATTCTAGTTTTTTAACAGTTTGGGGAACGGAAACAGAACTTCCTTTTGGTCCTGCCCGAACCCTACCTTCTTTTTTTGAACCCATATATAAAGAACTAAAAAAAAATATTCGAAAAGTTAAAAAGAATTATTTTCTACCTCTAAAAGTAAAAGTTTCAAAACCATGGGTTATCAAAATTTTTCCAGTTCTAAAACGAATAATGAATAAACTTGAAAAAGTAAACCCAATTTATTTATTTGAATTCAAGAAGGTGAAAGTATATGAACCAAATGAAAATGCAAAAGATTCAAAAGATAATAATAAGATTATTCCTGAATCGACCATGCAAATTCAATCTATGAATTGGACAAATTTTTTATTCATAGAAAATGAAATGAAAGATCTTGCTGATAAGACAATCATAATCAGGAATCAAATAGAAGAAATCGCAAAAGAAAAGAAAAAAAAAGTTCCAGCCTATGATGATAAAAGACCAGAATTAAAGAAAGATATTTGGCGGATATTCAAAAGAATAAATACTCGATTAATATGCAAATCACATTATTTTATGAAATCTTTCATTGAAAAAATATACATGGATATCCTGCTATGTATGGTTAGCATTTCGAAGGTCAATGCACAACTTTCAACAAAAAAAATTATCAATGAATCCATTTACAACGATGAAAGAAATCAAGAAGGAATTGATGAAACAGATCAACATACAATGAACTTTATTTCGACTATAGAAAAAGAAAAGGACTTTTCTAATCCTAGTAATAATTCAAATACTTATTACGATTTATCTTCCTTGTCCCAAGCATATGTATTTTACAAAATATCACAAACCCAATTACTTAACAACCATCACTTTAGATCTGTACTTCAATATCGCGGTACCCATCCTTTTATTAAGGACAAGATAAAGTATTATTCTATAATCCGAGGAATATTTAACTCCAAATCAAGGTATAAGTATAAGAAAATAAAGAAGCCTGGAATGAATGAATGGAAAAACTGGTTAAAGGGTAATTATGCATACAATTTATCTCAGAGCAAATGGTCTCGATTAGTATTAGTAGCGAAAAAATGGCGAAAAAAAATCAATCAAAATTGTACGATTCACAATAAAGAATCAATGAAATTTTCTTCATATAAAAAAGAAAAAGACCGATCAATTCATTACAAAAAAGAAAATTTCTATACAGTGTATTTATGGCCGAATCAAAAAGAAAAAAGAAAAATTATTAAAATAAATTATAAAAGAATAAAAAAATGAATAAAAATATTGATGCATAAAATAAATACAAAAATAGATAAGAAGAAATTCGTCCACCTCCCATAGATTTAACTCCTTCCCCTATAAATAAACTTGCAACAACAACCCCATTGATAATTCCATCAATTATATTTCTATCAAAAAACTGAGTTAGTTTGGTTAATCCCCTTATACCCAAGGTAAAAACTCTAGTATAAAAAATATCTATATAACCACAATTGTAGGACCAATTGTATATTCTATTTTTTATTTTGTCCAAGAAAATTCTTTTAGGACCTCCTTTTATAAATGAATTAATGAATTCCAAATTCTGGAACAATGAATAAACAGACCCATATAAAACATATGCTATTAATAGTCCAAAAATAGCTATACTTACCGAAAAAATTGCATTTGTAAAAAATTCATACCAATCCACGGAATAACTCACATTGGGATGTAAAAGATTTGTCGATGGAGTTAACCATTTTGATAATATATCAAAATATATTATTCCATAATCAAAATGAATTCCTATTGTTCCAACAAACAAAGTAAATAGTACCAAAACAAACAGAGGAAATAGCATAGTATTATCCGATTCGTGAGGATACATAGAAATATAAGTGTACTTTTTTTCGAAAGAATATGGTCTTCTTTTTTTTAGATTACTAGATATTTTATATCTATCCTTTGAAAAAAAGAAGACCATATTTTCTATTTTTGATAAAAGAAAATTTCTATCAACTTTTTTTGGAACTTCTTTTCCCCATAGAGATATTGAATGGAACGAGCTATTATTGGTGCTACTGTAATTTTTACAATTTATGCGCAAATGCCCATCAAAAGTAAGCAAATACACGCGAAACATATAAAATGCAGTTAATCCTGCTGTGAAACAAGCTATTATTGCAAAAATTGGTGAATACAACCAACTCTCATTAAGAATTTCATCTTTGGACCAAAAACAAGCAAGAGGTGGAATACCACAAATAGAAAGTGTACCTAATAAAAAAGTAGTTCTTGTAATTGGAACATATCTTTTTAAACCGCCCATCAGAATCATATTCTGACTTTTATCTGGTGAATATCCAACAACAGGTTCCATTGAATGGATAATGGCTCCGGATCCCAAAAATAATAAAGCTTTAGAATAGGCGTGAGTAAGCAAATGGAATAAAGCAGCTCGATAAGAACCTAGACCTAGAGCTAACATAATATAACCCAATTGAGACATTGTAGAATAGGCTAAACTTCTTTTTATATCTATTTGAGCAAGAGCCAAGGTAGCTCCTAATAGTACTGTTATTACACCTATTAAAGAAATAATATTCATTATGTAAGGTATGGATATGAAAAGAGGAAGAAGTCGAGCTACAAGAAAAATTCCCGCTGCGACCATGGTCGCAGCGTGTATAAGAGCCGAGATAGGAGTAGGTCCTTCCATTGCATCAGGTAACCATACATGAAGGGGGAATTGCGCGGATTTAGCAACTGCACCAAGGAATAATAAAAAGGCACACAAAGTAGCAAATGAAGAACTGACCCCATTATTGTGTATCAAGTTGTTAGTTATTTCGAACAAATCCCGAAATTCAAAACTACCAGTTATCCAATAAAAACCTAAGATTCCTAATAATAAACCAAAATCCCCTACACGATTAGTTACAAAAGCTTTTTGACAAGCACTTGCTGCAGTCGGTCGTGTGAACCAAAATCCTATTAATAAATAAGAACACATTCCCACTAGTTCCCAAAAAACATAAATTTTTATCAAATTTGAACTGGTAACTAATCCCAACATAGAAGCATTGAAAAAACTCATATAAGCAAAAAATCTTAAATATCCTCGATCATGGGACATATAATTGTCACTATAAATAAGAACCATAATTCCAACAGTAGTAATTAGTATTGACATAATCGAACTAAGTGGATCGATTAAATATCCGAACTCTAAGGAAAAATCATTATTGATGGTCCAAGACCATAGATATTGATAGATAGAACTTCCATTTATTTCTTGAATAGATAAATTGGCTGAAAATACCATAGCTATACTTAAGAAAAAAATACTAGGAAAAGCCCATATACGACGAATATTTTTTGTTGCTGTCGGAATAAGTAGAAGCCCGAATCCTATTGACATAGTAACTGGAAGTGGAAGAAAAGTTATTATCCATGCATATTGATATGTATGTTCCATAATAAAAAAATGAAATTTTTAATTATTCTACTAAAACTGGAATAATACAATATTCCATCCTGGTAATTTATAGGCATATTATATAATATAGTATATTAAGGAAAAATGGTTATACCAAAAGGAATACTTAATTCCAATATAGATAGTACGATCCGTACTTTAATTTAAATTAAAAAATAAATAAGGTTATTGTTATCAGGTAATCAAATATCTTAGTTAACAGATTAACTACTAATTCGAATTGTAATTTCAATTATGGGTATGGCACTCTTACCTTAATAAAAAACAATTTCCTTCCTTTCTTGTACTTGTATTTTTTTTTCTTAGCTATACTATATATGTCATAGGGTCTATACTATATATGTCATAGGGTATGTATACATATGCGTAATTACTATGATCCATATATATTTATATATTATATATATATCATATATATGAGCATATATATAATATATAAATATATATATATGATTAAATTATTTATATTTTAAATATATTAATGTGTATGTTTCAATTTTTTAATTTAAATTTGATTATATGTTTATGTTTTCATAGGTTTTTTTTTAATGTGTTTTAAAAATTAAATGTTTTTTTACTATTTTACTACAGAATAAATATGGATAACGACTAAAAGGAACAATTCATTTTGAACAATACATGTCTTTCACATACAATGATAAAAATAAGTAACCCTTTTTTTTTGAATGGCAGTCCCCAAAAAACGTACTTCTATGTCAAAAAAACGTATTCGTAAAAATATTTGGAAGAAAAAAGGAAATTTAGCTGCAGTAAAGGCTTTTTCTTTAGCAAAATCGGTTTCTACCGGACGTTCAAAAAGTTTTTTTGTACAACAAACAAATAATAAAGTCGTGGAATAATCGGAATTGACATACCCCGAAAAACGTCAAGTATTTTAAAATAAATGATTAACATTAATTAGTGTATTGAACTCCTCAATATCAAACAGGATCAGTTGGAACTAGTTGCTGTGGTATATAAATATCGTATGTGGATGTGATATGTAGAATAAGGGTATGTATATTGGGTTTGGGGTTTTTTTGTATCTACTTTTCACAATAGAATTTTTTTTTTCTATTGTGAAAAGTAGAGTATGATTGTGATAGAAATGCAAATTTTGTTGTTTTATTTGTTATATGGTTAACTAAAAAAACCTAATTAATTTGGTAAATCTTACCATTATTATATATATAATGAAATATAATAATGAAAGATATTAATACTTTACTTTGATAATAATAAAATAGTATCTAAATCGTTAGACAATGATAAATTCTTATGATTTAGTAATCAAATTGTTATACATAGAAAATCCTAGTTATTTAATTTTCTTCATTAAATAATACATTTAATTTTTTTCGTTTTGTTTAAATCCATAAAATAACATTGGATAAATAAAAACAAATCCAAAAAAATAAAAGGAACAATTCCCGGTTCTATAGCTCAGTCTAAAACTATGGAGTTTTAACTGCTTTTTTGAAAACTTAGTTTTTAGTATACCAAAGTTCATTATTAAAACCGAACTTACAACAATACGATACTAACTAAAGATTATTTTATTGTTTATTTAATAAAGATTCAAATTATCATATAAATTTCAATGAATAAAGATTCATCAATTCTAATGTTTTGTTTTATAAACTATATTGAATCCTTGAATCTCGACGATTCAACATAAATTGACTATTATTATTTCAAGTAAGCCGCCATGGTGAAATTGGTAGACACGCTGCTCTTAGGAAGCAGTGCTAGAGCATCTCGGTTCGAGTCCGAGTGGCGGCATCCTATCCTATCAAAAAAATCTTCTAAAATAGACACAATGGATCCTATACAATGGCTCCTATAATGTATTCAATTCTCGATTTCAATTCTCTTATGGGACTCCTTTTTATGATATTTACAATTTTAGAACATATATTGACTCATATCTCTTTTTCGATAATTTCAATTGTTATTACGATTTATTTGATGACCTTTTTTGTCCACGAAAGCGTAGGATTGCCTGATTCATCAGAAAAAGGAATGATAGCTACTTTTTTATCTATAACGGGATTATTGGTTTCTCGTTGGATTTCTTCGGGACATTTTCCCTTAAGTAATTTATACGAATCATTAATTTTCCTTTCGTGTAGTTTATCCATTATTCATACCATTTACAAGATGGGGAATCATAAAAATGATTTAAACACAATAACTGCATCAAGTACCATTTTCACACAAGGCTTTGCCACGTCGGGTCTTTTAACTGAAATGCACCAATCCGTAATATTAGTACCTGCTCTACAATCTCAGTGGTTAATGATGCACGTAAGTATGATGTTATTAAGCTATGCCGCTCTTTTATGTGGATCATTATTCTCAGTGGCTCTTCTAGTCATTACATTTCGAAAAAACATCAATATTTTTTGTAATGGTAAAGTCAAAAATTTCTTAATTAAGAAATTTATCTTTGGTAAGATTAACTATTGGAATGAAAAAAGAAGTGTTTATAAAAACACTTCTTTTCTTTCATTTCGAAATTATTATAAATATCAATTAACTCGACGTTTGGATTATTTGAGTTATCGTGTCATTAGTTTAGGGTTTACCTTTTTAACCATAGGAATTCTTTGTGGAGCAGTATGGGCTAATGAAGCATGGGGATCGTATTGGAGTTGGGACCCCAAGGAAACTTGGGCATTTATTACTTGGATCATATTCGCAATTTATTTACATACTAGAACTAGTACAAATCAAAGTTTGCAGGGTACAAATTCGGCACTTGTGGCTTCTATGGGATTCCTTATAATTTGGATATGCTATTTTGGAATCAATCTATTAGGGATAGGTCTACATAGTTATGGTTCATTCACATTAACATCTAAAATACTAAATAATTGAATAAACTACATAAAATAACGAGTACATATAAGAACAAAACATCATCCCATACCCATATTTATATATAAATATATAGTGAAAGTTCTTTCTTTGTGCAAGTTTTTTAGAACCCTTTGAACCAGGAATGGTTCAAAGGGTTCTAAAAAACTCGAAATGTATCTGATTAAAATTGAGATTTTTAATTCATTTAATTCTTTTGCATTGTTCGGCGTTTAAAAGCGGAAAATAAAAAGACAAAAAAAATTCGATTTCCGTATTTTTAATGAAAGACTATCGATAAAAATAATTAGATAGTATAGCTTGTACCCTATCAACTGATAACGAGAGAATGAAATCGGGATAAATACCAGTCCCTAGTATGGGTAAAAAGATACAGATTGAAACAAATAGTTCTCGTGGTCCAGAATCCAAAAAATTAGAATTTGTAACATGAAATAACTTGTATCCATAGAACATCTGACGTAACATAGATAATAAATAAATAGGAGTTAATATCATTCCTATTGCCATTACAAAAGTAATTAGTATTTTTGACATTAAAAGAAATCTTTTACTAGTAATTATTCCAAAAAAAACTAATGATTCTGCAACAAAACCACTCATTCCCGGCAATGCAAGAGAAGCCATTGAAAAACTACTGAACATGGTAAAAAGTTTTGGCATTGGGATCGATACCCCCCCCATTTCGTCGAGATAAACAAGACCCATTCTATCACAAGTCGTTCCCGTCAAGAAAAAAAGTGCAGCACCAATAAATCCATGAGAGAGTATTTGTAAAATAGCACCATTGAGCCCGATTCCGGTTATGGAACCAATTCCTATAATTGTAAAACCCATGTGAGATACAGAAGAATAGGCTATTCTCTTTTTCAAATTCCGTTGACCGAGAGAGGTCGAAGCTGCATAGATTATTTGAATAGTTCCTATTATTACCAACCAGGGAGAAAATATGGAATGAGCGTGGGATAATAATTCCATATTGATTCGAATAAGTCCATATGCTCCCATTTTTAATAAGATTCCAGCTAGAAGCATACATGTACTGTAATGTGCTTCTCCATGGGTATCGGGTAACCAAGTATGTAGAGGTATAATCGGCAATTTGACGGCATAAGCAATAAGGAATCCAAAATATAATATTATTTCCAATGCCACAGGATATGATTGATTAGCTAATTTTCCAAAATCTAATGTAGGTTCATTAGAACCATATAAACCCATACCCAGAACCCCTATTAAAAGAAAAATGGAGCCCCCCGCCGTGTACAAAATAAACTTTGTCGCCGAGTAGAGACGGTTCTTTCCTCCCCACATGGATAAAAGTAAATAAACAGGAATTAATTCTAACTCCCACATCATGAAAAAAAGTAAAAGGTCTCGAGAAGAAAATGGTCCTATTTGACCGCTGTACATTGCTAGCATGAGAAAATAGAACAATTGTGAATTTTTAGTAACTGGCCAAGCTGCTAAAGTAGCTAAACTGGTGATAAATCCTGTCAGTAAAATGGGTCCTATGGAAAGTCCATCGATTCCCAGTCTCCAGTGAAAATCAAAAATATCTATCCATTTAAAATCTTCTTCCAATTGGATTAATGGATCGTCCAATTGGAAATGATGACAGAAAACGTGGGTCATTAAAAGGAGTTCTAACAAGCAAATACCTATAGCATACCACCTGAACATCTTATTTCCTCTATAAGGAAGAAAAAAAATGCAAGAGCCGACGAATATCGGCAAAACAACAAGTATTGTTAGCCAAGGAAAATTATTCGTGATAAAGACAAGATACGTTTTTGACCACAAAAGCCCGTACTTAATAAAATATATTATTCTATTCTGAATACGAGCTTTTGTCGGTAAAGAGGAATCAAATAATTAAAGTGTATTTTTTTGTAACGTATCAATAAGATAGTCCCATGCTGCGAGTTGTTTCATGCCATAAATAGACACGGACACTCAAAAAATCCGTTGGACAAGCGGATTCACATCTCTTACAACCTACACAATCCTCGGTTCTTGGTGCGGAAGCAATTTGCTTAGCTTTACATCCGTCCCACGGTATCATTTCCAACACATCCGTAGGGCAAGCTCGTACACATTGAGTACACCCTATACATGTATCATAAATTTTTACTGAATGTGACATTGAATCTATAACAGCCCGGGTTTGAACATCAAAAATTTTCAATCTGGTATAGAAGTAGTAGTTATATTGTAGACACCAGACGAAGCAGTGGTTTACTAAAATTGGAAGAATCAATATTTTTCTAAATCTGCTTATAAGAAAAAGCCAAGAGACTTTAATTTTCGTTTCAAAAATTATAATCATACGAGTCGGGTGTGTGAATGAAAATGGTCCAACAAAATAAATTGATATTCAAATCAATATATAAATATCTAAAATTAAATCTAAATAAAATAAAATTATTTTTATTTTATTTAGATTATTATAAATTAGTTTAGTATTAATTATACTTTACTAATCTAGTAAAATAGTCAAATTGAAATTCAATAGTCAATTTGATATTGAATCAAATTTCATATATATATATTATAATATATATACATAATAATATGAATAATATACATAATAATATGAATATATAATTCATATATTATAGTTTCTTAGTTATTATATATACTAGTTATTATATATACTAGTTATTATATATACTATTATATATTTTACATGTTATTACTATATATTTTACATGTTATATATACACGTTATATTATATTATATATATAATATATTAATCTTATATTTTTTATTTAATTTTATTTATATTATATAATTTATATTATTATTTATATTATATAATTTATATTTTATTATTTTATTATATAATTTATATTATATATATTATATTATTTATATTTTATTATTTTATTATATAATTTATATTATATATATTATATTATTTATATTATTATTATTTATATTTGATTTCTATATCTATAGATTATTCATATAATTAATATAGAAATAAAATAACTAATAATATAGAAATAAAATAACTAATTTTTTAGTATATGATCATGATAATTTTAATTAATTATTCAACAAATTCGATTGGTTGATACGCGTTGATTTTCTGTTTCGATGAATCGACGAAACAATAGCAAGTCCAATAGCAGCTTCTGCAGCTGCAACGGCTATAATAAATATTGAGAAAATGTTCCCTTTTAATTGTCGACTATCAAATATATCAGAAAATGTTACGAGATTAATATTAACCGAATTCAGTATAAGCTCAAGACACATAAGTGCTCTAACCATGTTTCGACTTGTGATCAATCCATAGAGACCAATAGCAAATAAATAGACACTCAAAAAAAGTACATGCTCGAACATCATTTACTAACTCCTTATCAATCTCGATTCATTTCAATATCAACAATTCAAGGGATTCAATTAACTAGAAGTTATAATTACAAAACAAAAAAAGAAAGTAAACAAATTTAACTAAAATTATTAAACCTTTTGATTTTATTATATATTAAATATATAATAAATTTCATATTTAAAATTTTTATAACTCTAAATTTTTTTTATTCTAACTATATTTATTATTGGCGAGCCATAGTAATTACACCTATCAAGGAAACTAAAAGAATTATTGAAATTAGTTCAAAGGGAAGATAAAAATCTGTCGATAAATGAATCCCAATTTGTTGAACAGTACTTATGAGGTCCTGTTCTATAATCTGGTTTGATCTTGTAGTCCAAATAATTCCATACCATGATGTATCTGATATAATAGTAATCAGTGAAAAAAAAATACTTATACAAACCAGTGAAGTGACTCCATCTCCAACGGTACAAAAATATGAATCATTAGAATATTCGGAACCATTCATGAACATTACCGCAAATATAATTAAAACATTTATGGCTCCTACATAAATAAGAAGCTGTGCAGCAGCCACAAAAAAGGAGTTCGATGAAATATAGAATAAAGATATACAAACAAGAACCAACCCCAACGAAAAAGCAGAATAAATAGGATTGGTAAGTAATACAACTCCCATACCCCCTAATAGAAGAACTGACCCCAGAAATGCTACAAGAATATCATGTGTTGGTCCTGGTAAATCCATTATGTATAAAATGTCCACAAAAAAAAATAAGTCAAATCATGACTTTACTAAATAGTCAAGGAAAAAGGTTTATTTTATCCAATTTATGATACTTTCCTAATTGAATTAAATCTTAATATGGATATAACTATATAGAATATATATAATTAGTTATCTATTATATATATAATAGATATAATTATTTATATATAATTATTGGACTAATTACACTTACTTTTTTATCCAAAAGAAAAAGAAAAAACTTTAGAATTGTATATTTTAAAATTATCGCGATAAATAAAATTTATTATTATAATTAGTTTAAATATTATTATAATTAGTTTAAATAAAAGAATAATTCTAAAAAATAAATAAATAGTATTATATTTGTAGTTATTGACAAAAAAAGCTTTGATCCTTTATATCAAAAAAATTTTAGTAATTGGTAATCGTTCTTGAATCAAGGGATTTATCTTTATCGATTTTTATTTGAGTTGAATTCATAACTATTTGAATTGTATAATCTCCAATTACTGATATTGGTAACCGACCCAATGCAATTTGATTATAGTTCAATTCGTGACGATCATAAGTAGAAAGTTCATATTCTTCAGTCATTGATAAACAGTTTGTTGGACAATACTCGACACAGTTACCACAAAATATACAGACCCCAAAATCAATACTATAATTAAGTAATTGTTTCTTTTTCATATCTCTTTCCAATCTCCAATCAACAACAGGTAGATCTATTGGGCATACACGAACACATACTTCGCAAGCAATACACTTATCAAATTCAAAGTGAATTCGACCACGAAAACGTTCTGACGTAATTGATTTTTCATAAGGATATTGAATAGTTACAGGTAAACGATTTGTGTGAGATAAGGTAATTATGAAACTTTGACCAATGTACCTTGTAGCCCGTATTGTTTGTTGACCATAATTCATGAACCCAGTCACCATTGGAAACATATTGTAGATATCCATGAATAAATTGATGTTTCTTTCTCTTGTTTGAAAGGGGTTATGAATCTAGAATATTCTTATCGTATTCTATTATTTAATTTATAGTGAAACAAGTTGAGAAGAAATTGTCAATAATAGATTACCCAAAGAAATAGGTAAAAGAAATTTCCATCCAAGATTTAATAGTTGGTCCATTCTCATCCTGGGTAAAGTCCATCTTATTGTGATAGAAATGAATATAAACAAATAAGCTTTAGCTAATGTAACAAGGATACCAATTGTCATTCCAAAGACTCCAGCTATTTTTTTTATTCCGAAAAGTTCAGGAACAGATATATATGGAATAGATAACTTCCACCCACCTAAGTAAAGAATCGTTACAAATAATGAAGAAACTAATAGATTTAGGTACGAAGCAAGATAAAATAAACCAAATCTGATACCTGAATATTCCGTTTGATAACCTGCTACTAATTCTTCTTCCGCTTCTGGTAAATCAAAGGGCAATCTCTCACATTCAGCTAGAGAAGAAATTATGAAAACCATAAATCCTATGGGCTGACGCCACAGATTCCACCCCCCAAAACCATATTTGGACTGTGTTTCAACTATATCAACTGTACTTGAACTATTAGATAATTATAGTCGATAAAAACAACACTGTTCCCATCGCTATTTCAAAACCGTACATGAGACCTCAGCCTCATACGGCTCCTCTATGGCCACAAATAAATGTAAGGACTGGTTCGGTCTTATCACTTCCTTTTGTTTTAGGGTAGAAAAAAAAGATCTATCGGAGAGTCCCAAATTAAACCAATGAAATTCCGTTCGCAAAAATAAGAAAAAAAAGGCTTCGGAATTCATCTCATCCCTTATAATCAAAGTATATTTTTCTTTATTTTGTTCGGTAATAATTTAAACTATTTAATCAAATATTCGTTATATGAATAAAAAAAAATTAATAAAATAATTAGAGGAATTTTTCATAAATTAAATAATGATAAGAATTTCATCTATTTGGATGTATATGCATAGGAAAAAGAAAAAATAAAGATTTTTTTTATTCATTCGAATATTATATTCCATTTCTTTTATTCCTGTTCTTCTATCTCAGAGGCGGGTACTTTGAAAAAATAAATAAAGGATTAATTCGTTCTGAATAGTTATTTTTTTTAATCAGTGAATAGGAGTATTACTCTGGATCGGAATCATAGGAAAGTACTGCTTGATCATTTCTACCAATTAAAAGCCTCTATTATGATTCATTTTATGCAGAAATATCTTTTTTTTTGATACCTTACCTTAACCTTATATTATCTCCATTACTAATCTTTTGTGTACTTTTGTGTTCCTAATTGTCCACTGATTTTTGATTGATCTACGGCATGTTAATAAATACAAGACAGTAATGAAAACTCCATACAGTCGATCTTTTATACCCGCTTCAAGATATGATGACGAATCTCAATCTTGGGATAACCATTTTACACGGCTTATGTTTACTTCAATTTGATTCTTGTACATATGAAGTGAGATTTTATCTTCTTACTGCAAATTTTGAAGTTGTTTTGTTTCACTCATATAACTATTTGGTTTAACTCATTGACCTGAATCATGAATAAAAAAAAATATCCATTCAATTTTCAATTCATTCAACTTTTTTCCTAGAAGTAAAGGAAAGAAATATAAATTTTATATTCAACGAATCACACGTAGAGATATTGATAATACACATAGAGTTAATGGTATTTCATAACTAATGGATTGAGCAGCAGCTCGCAGACCACCTGAAAAAGAATATTTATTATTCGATCCATACCCTGACATAAGAAGCCCAATAGGAGCAATACTTGAAATGGCGATCCATAAAAAAACACCTATACTGAGATCGGCTAAAACAAGGCGATACCCAAAAGGGATTACTAAATAACTTACTAGAATCGATATGACTACTATAGACGGTCCAATACTAAACAAACGAAGATCTCCTCTAGACGGGAGAAGATCTTCTTTTAAAAGTAGTTTAGTTCCATCTGCCAAAGCTTGAAGAATTCCCAAGGGGCCAGCATATTGAGGCCCAATACGTTGTTGTAGCGCTGCAGATATTTCTCTTTCCAACCACACAATTACTAGTACCCCTATTGTAATTCCCAATATAAGGATTAAAATGGGTACAAAAGTCCATATGAGCCCATGGACCTCTTTTAAGGATTCCGATGTAGAAAAAGAATTGATAGTTTGTACTTCTGTCGTATCAATTATCATTTCAACGATCAACTTCTCCCATAATGATATCTATACTACCTAGTATCGTCATGATATCAGCCAATTTCATTCTTTTAACTAGTTGAGGAAGAATTTGCAAATTTATGAAGCCGGGTGGACGAATTTTCCATCTCCAAGGGAAAATACTATTGTCTCCTATCAAATAAATTCCTAATTCCCCCTTTGGGGCTTCCACTCTTACGTAAAGTTCTTGTTTCGACAATTCAAAATTGGGTGAAGGTTTTTTACTAATAAATCTATATTCAAAATCATTCCATTCGGAATTTTTTGCTCTACCAAAGCGCCGGACTTCTAAATTTTCATAGGGTCCGCCAGGAATTCCTTCTAGGGCCTGTTGAATTATTTTTATGGATTCCCTCATTTCACCCATTCGTACTAAATAACGAGCTAATGAGTCTCCTTCTTTTTGCCATTGGACTTCCCAATCGAATTCATTGTAACACTCATAATTATCAATTTTACGAAGATCCCATTGTATTCCAGAAGCTCGTAACATTGGTCCCGATAAACCCCAGTTTATCGCTTCCTCCCCACCAATGATGCCCACTCCTTCGACTCGCTCCAAAAAAATAGGATTTTGCGTAATAAGTTTTTGATATTCAAGAATCCCTGTTAAAAAATAATCACAAAAATCTAAACATTTATCTATCCAGCCATAAGGTAGATCGGCTGCTACGCCTCCGATGCGGAAATAATTATGCATCATTCGCATACCTGTGGCAGCTTCGAATAAATCATATATCAATTCCCTCTCTCTAAAAATATAAAAAAAGGGAGTCTGTGCACCGATATCCGCCATAAAAGGTCCAAGCCATAACAAATGAGAAGCTATACGACTCAGCTCCAGCATAATTACTCTGATATAGCTAGCCCTTTTAGGTACTTGAACATTTTCCAGTTGTTCTGGTGCATTTACCGTTATTGCCTCTGTGAACATAGTAGCTAAATAATCCCAACGTGTTACATAAGGCAAATATTGTATGATTGTTCGGTTTTCCGCTATTTTTTCCATACCCCTGTGTAAATAACCCAATATAGGTTCACAGTCAATAACATCTTCACCATCGAGAGTAACAATTAGTCGAAGAACACCATGCATTGATGGGTGGTGAGGACCCATATTAACGATCATGAAATCTTTTTTTTTAGTCGGTACAGTCATACCTTTTCTTCCTTAATTCATTATTTCACGAATTCCTCAAAAAGTAGATTCGTCCAAATGTAAAATCTAATAATTACTAGTTCAAAAATCCAAACAATGAAATTAACAATTTTTTGGTTCTCGAATATCCAATTCATCGATTAATTTATTATAACGCACTCCATTTTTCTTTGACAAATAGGCCAGCATACGTCGACGTTTTCCCAGAATTTTTTGTAGACCTCTTTTTGATAAAAAATCTTTTTTGTGCAATTCCAAATGTGAAGTAAGTCTTTGTATCTTATTTGTGAAACTTAATACTTGAAATTCAACAGAACCTATGTTTTCTTCTTTTTCTTCTTGTGAAATAAGTGAAATGAATGAATTTTTTATCATAAAAAACTTTTTTTCTCTTTCTTTTCCACGGATTTTTCCGATTAGGAAAAAGAGAATAATATATAATATATTATTTTTATTATTATTATATTAATGTTATAATAATGTTATTTCCATTTTTTTTAATCTAGTACACACAAAAATAAAAATTTATTCATTTCCAAATAGTTTTTTTATTTGATTCTATCCAAATCCAATTGAAAATTGGATTTGGATAGAAAAGGATAATACATTTACACATTTACCAAAGAGAATCTTTTTTTGCACCTAAAAAGATTCTGTGAATTTATTTCTAGATTGAATTGATACACAAGTAAATACATATTATGTTATGTTTATGTACCAAAGTAGCAAAGTATAACATATATCCTTCACTTTTCATCTACGGAAAATGGCATGTGAATATTGACATGTGACATAAAGTATATCAAATATACTATTAGATAATTAGATAATTCTAAATCGTGTATACATGTGTATCCTTGACATACTGAAATTACTACCATTATTGGTATCAAACCAATAGCGATTCATACAAGCTAAATCTTCTAATCGGTAATTGGGCCAAAGAAACAACTTATATTTTATATTTGAATCTATATTAAGATTAAGACCTTTGTCTTCATTCAGAAATTGTGTGGAGTTTCTTATATTGTTTTCATTGTAAAAAATTTGATTTCTATTCACAACATCCCAATTAGGAGAGTTGAAACAAATTAGAATTCTCAATTCTCTACGACGTCTAGGAGATAGAATATTTTCAGGAACAAGGAGATCATAATAATCTGGATTCCCATTCACAAGCATATTTCCATGTTGTTCAGTAGATTTATTAAAATTCTTCTTATTGACATATTTTTTTTTTTTGTATTTTATATTTATTTGGTGATTACTCTTTTCGCCATCGATCAATGAAATACTTATGGTTTGATACATAATTAATTTTCTACCCGTTATAAAAGCTAGACGAGTTGATTCGATAATCAATATTCCTTTTTTTAAAAAGTCTGTAAGAGTTAGATTGTCCTTATTAAGGATTGCATCTAGATCCATCTCTTTTCTTCGAATTAAGGCTAGAGCTATAGAACTTGGATCCATCAATCTAAGTAAGAAACAATATGCCTTGATATTTCTTGTCATTTTATGATTAACGAAGTTGTTCCATCTTAATTGAACAATTAAATATTTATTTAGGAATAAATCTAGTTCTGATTCCTTGCTTTTCTTGCATCGTTTTTTCTTTTTACTTTCAGATCTCGCATAATCCTTTTGAAGAGGCTTTTTTTTGTTTTGTTTGCTTGGATCTGACACAAGATTTGTCTTTTCTTCGTTTTTTTCTTGGTTTTTTAATTTTATTAAAATAGAATCTTTTACACTTTTATTTTGACTAATTTTTTTTTTTTTATCTAAATTCTGATTGGAAAGAAGTAATTTGATTGGGATGATCCACGGTTTAATCTTATATGCCTTATATGTATCAAAAGTAAATCTGAATTCCGGAAAGAACCAAAGTTTCAGATTTGATTTTTTTTTTTTACAAAAAACTCTTTCCCTTTTTCGATTCATTCCCATCCAATCAAAAAAGTTTTTTTGATTGGAGTTGTTTTTTTTGTATAGATTTGTTTCTTTTTCTTGATGTTTTGAAAGAAAAAAAAGATCTTTTTTTTTCAATTTTTTTATATTAATATTTATTTTTTTAGTCTTAGCATTTTTTTCAAGTTTGGCACCGATATGTACATTTGTAAAGTCGATAATATCGATATCGTTTACATCAATAGTGTTTTTCGGATAAAAATGTAGAATTCTACAATCAAAATATTTCCTATTCAGATTTTTATGCTTATTAAAAACATAATTTTTTTCTATGGAATTGATAATTCCATAAAACAATTCGGGTTTCTGTATGTTGAAATTATATGGAATTTTTTGGTTCCTTTTTAGTTGTAATTTTGGTTTATAAATAGAGGAATCTTTACTATTCCCATAATATATATATTTATGTGATAAAAGATCATATACATATTGCTTTTTTCTTTTTTCTTTTTGATTCGGCCATAAATACACTGTATAGAAATTTTCTTTTTTGTAATGAATTGATCGGTCTTTTTCTTTTTTATATGAAGAAAATTTCATTGATTCTTTATTGTGAATCGTACAATTTTGATTGATTTTTTTTCGCCATTTTTTCGCTACTAATACTAATCGAGACCATTTGCTCTGAGATAAATTGTATGCATAATTACCCTTTAACCAGTTTTTCCATTCATTCATTCCAGGCTTCTTTATTTTCTTATACTTATACCTTGATTTGGAGTTAAATATTCCTCGGATTATAGAATAATACTTTATCTTGTCCTTAATAAAAGGATGGGTACCGCGATATTGAAGTACAGATCTAAAGTGATGGTTGTTAAGTAATTGGGTTTGTGATATTTTGTAAAATACATATGCTTGGGACAAGGAAGATAAATCGTAATAAGTATTTGAATTATTACTAGGATTAGAAAAGTCCTTTTCTTTTTCTATAGTCGAAATAAAGTTCATTGTATGTTGATCTGTTTCATCAATTCCTTCTTGATTTCTTTCATCGTTGTAAATGGATTCATTGATAATTTTTTTTGTTGAAAGTTGTGCATTGACCTTCGAAATGCTAACCATACATAGCAGGATATCCATGTATATTTTTTCAATGAAAGATTTCATAAAATAATGTGATTTGCATATTAATCGAGTATTTATTCTTTTGAATATCCGCCAAATATCTTTCTTTAATTCTGGTCTTTTATCATCATAGGCTGGAACTTTTTTTTTCTTTTCTTTTGCGATTTCTTCTATTTGATTCCTGATTATGATTGTCTTATCAGCAAGATCTTTCATTTCATTTTCTATGAATAAAAAATTTGTCCAATTCATAGATTGAATTTGCATGGTCGATTCAGGAATAATCTTATTATTATC